CCAAGAGTTAAGAATAACAAGTTCTTCATTACCTAAAATAGAATAACCACTTAGAATAACAAAACAGATTATATTTGTCGAGAAGTGCAAAATCGTATGGATACGATCCTCGTTGTGTATCTTGATTAATTGGATCGTTTCTTTGTGGATTCCTAGAGGAAGCTTTTGTAGATGTGTCTCCGAATATTCCTTGATCATTTCGTCCAACAAGAGTATTTCCTCTAATTCTATGAACTTTTCTAGAATACTTTTTTCTTGAATATCATTCAAAAAAATTTCGGATTGACCAGTATTCAACCAATTAGTAACCCAAGATTCCATAGTTTTAGTAAATGAGAGAGAAATCCACCAGGGAAAAAATACTATAGATGCAAGATACAAAAGAGGAGTGAATGCTTTCTTTTTTGCCATTTTTCACCTGTGAATTTTAAATTAACCCACTTCATTTGTCGACTCTATGTGATCAAATATTTCTTTCAAACACGAGTTCTAGACAAGGTATCAAACCTACGAATCTATTTTATTTGTGATTTTGTTTGAATCTAGAAAAAATACAGAAATAGACTAAGACTCCACTTCGAATTCGAATGAAGAAATAATCAATTGTTTCCAGATATCTCAATTCACCAAATTCCAAACAAGTGTCTCCTTCCAATGAATGAACGAAAGAAGCACTTTAACTTTCAAAAATGAATATTATTGAGATTTTGAGACAAAAGAACTCCTTTTCTATCAAAATCGTCAATATTTCGAAAAAATTCCAACGATTCCCTATAAGCCAAGAATAGAACAATTGAGAGAAAGATATTCTGATGATCAAAAAAATGAGCGGCAAAACAAGACAGAAAGGGGCCGGTTATCATTATTAAGAAAACCTATTATTGGTTAGTTAAAGAACACAAACAAAAAGATAAAAAAAGTAAATTGACAAAAAGGAAATAATTTAGAAGATATGATTTATCTGCATCTAAAGTATCACTTCCAACAAAGATTGAACTTAAAAAAAAAAAGAGAAATTTTTTTCTTTCAAAACCGTTTGATATCTGAGATGAATTGAATCTAGTAGTTCAATTTCTTACTTGTTTCAATTGAATTGAGTTGCATGGATTTGGATACGCATAAAAACCATAAAAAAAGAGTTTTATGGTTGTTCCATATATGCCGACTTTGGTTGGACTGAACGTTCTAACGAAACTTCAGTTAAGTTATGTTATAGAAAAAAACGGGATTGTTGCATTTTTTCCCTCCTGCTGAGAAAGCATTCGTTCTTCAGCCCAGTTCCTTTTCTCAAAAGACTTCAATTGGTACACGCAAGAAATAGGCCAATTCCGCGGCTTTTTGTTCAATTTCTCGTGGAGTCAAATTCTCATCAGTACGGGTCAATGGAATAGCCCCCCGACCTCTGATGTCCACATAAAGGACACGACGAGCATAAATACCCTCTTTAACTTCTATTCTAACGGATTGAATATCTTTTATACGGAATCGGAGGAATATGCGACGATTTTTTCCCGGAAATCCCCAACGAAAAATACACACTATTCCTTCCTTTCTATCGAATCGATCATAACCACTCCCTACATTCCAGGAAATTGTGCACCACAAATAGGAACTAATAAAGAGACCCGCGATTCCGTAGAAAGACATCACGATCCCTTGTGGAAAAAAAATGATTTGCTGAGACGGAACAAAAGATATCAAATTTCTACCAAGATAACTGGAAGTTCCAACCAATAAGAATCCTAATGAACCTAAAAAAACGATAAGGGCCCAGCAAAAATTACTTAGTTTTCGAGCCCCCGTTATAAGTTCTATCCATATATGTTCTGATCGCCAACTCATACTTGATCCGATTGCATTTTATTGGAATTGAGAGAATACCCCAAATGATTTTGGCTTTCCTTTTTTTGTTTCCGAAGGAATTCTCATCAACTAGCACTAGTTTGATGTGAACTAGTACTAGTTTGATGGGACCTTTAGGAGTGATTCATCAAATTGGTTAGATCTAAAATAATAACATAACTTTCATATGATCCCAATATACATATTTTGGGATATAGATCCACTAACTTTGCAGTTTAGGCATCTAGCGATCCTGATCTATTTGAAACTAGCTAGAATTCATTTACCCCTAGATCATTTTCTGTGCTTCTGCAGACATAAGAGCTTTTTCCTTTATGTTCGGCGGAAATCACATGTTATACCATATTTCCCAAACTAAATATCTGTGTTATGCTACAAGTCTAAGTTTTTAAAAAATGGATGGGGTTGGTTGGGTCCCCTCAGTCTAAACAATCTTATTTTTTTGAACATGAAGAAATAAAGAAGCCATTGCAATTGCCGGAAATACTAGGCCTACTAAAGGAACAAAAATAGAGGGAAAATTGAAAGTTGTCATAAAATGGGGTACCTCGATTTACTATTTGTACCTGTTATAATTAGTATAAATATGATATTTATACTAATTATAATTAAGAATTGTAATTAATATTATTATCAATTCGTAGTTATTATTAATTAATTCTATTTTAAAATTCTTATATTTTTTAATTCTTATTTAGAGAGATTAAGTATCTATATATCTAAGTGAGTATATAGAATAAGTCCAAGGAATGTAGAACTAAATAAATAGACTTATTAATCTATCTACATGAAAGATAGGTATGATAATCAACTTTATTATTTTTCTTCATTTCTTTGTGTTTTGTTCTTGTCTTCTAATTTAATATTTAATAAAGAAAGAGTTTCTTACAAATTCAAATTATCGAAAGGTTCGTTAGAATGCGATAAAACCAGGATTTTTAGTGAAAATGGGATTTTCGGGAGATAGAGAAAGATAGAAAAGACAGATATCTATCTTTTCTATCTTTAAATTTGATTATATACGTAAGACAAACGTAAGACAAAATTCGTTTTATTTGCCTAATTTCAGGAAAGGAAGAACTCACGTTTTTATCTTGTTGATGATGATAGAAACTTCTTAATTAGTAATCGGGAATCTAGGTAAAAAAGAGTTATCCCCAACTTTTGATTCTTTCTACAATTCGACCTTAGGTCACCAAAGAAAACTCCATCCTTATTTACTTTGATTCCGATAAGCTAACTACTTGTTTTATACAATTTTATACAAATAAAATAATTGAACTTAGTGCGCTCTACTTGATTGAATTAGAATTCAAAGGAAAGAAGGCGTGCAGCTTAAATAATTCACTCAGAACACTTTTTAAAAGATTACGTGGTACGATTAGGTCGAATAAGCCCTTCTGGAATAAATATTCAGCTGCTTGTGAACCTTCAGGTACTGTTTTATTCAATGTTTGTTCAATTACTCTTTTACCCGCAAATGCAATGTAGGAATTTGGTTCGGCAATAATGATATCTCCCAACATACCAAAACTAGCTGTTACCCCACCAGTAGTAGGAGATGTAAGGATTGGTACATAGAATAACTTTTTATTTGATTGATAATCATATAAAGCAGATGATATTTTAGCCATTTGCATCAAGCTCAAACTTCCTTCTTGCATGCGCGCTCCCCCCGAAGCACACACTATAATAAGAGGTAGAAATTGATTGGTAGCGTACTCAATCAAACGGGTGATTTTCTCCCCGACTACAGATCCCATACTACCCCCCATAAACTGAAAATCCATAACCCCAATTGCTACGGGAATACCGTTTAGTTGACCTACGCCTGTTTGAACAGCCTCAGTTAATCCTGTCTTTCTTTGATAAGAATCAATACGATCTTTATAAGGCTCCTCCTCCGAATGAAATCCAATGGGATCCAGAGAAACCATGTCTTCATCCATAGGATCCCAAGTACCGGGGTCGATCAAAACCTCGATTCTTTCTGAACTACTCATTTTCAAATGATATCCACATTGTTCACAAATATTCATTTTTGATTTCAAAAATTTCTTATAATTTAATCCATAACAATTTTCGCATTGAACCCACAAATGCCTGTATTTTTGAGTTGCATCGAGATCATTAGACTTTTCTCTTAGAGTTAAATCACTACTTTTCGCGCGGGTTCGTATACTGGACCTCCCACTTTCACTACTAGTTCTACGTTTATCAAAAACGCACCTAGAAATGTAACTGTCACTACTATCACTTACAATGAACGTATCAATACAGATTTGAGACTGAAGATAACTGTCAATGTAATTAGTAATGTGATTATTCCAACTAGATTGAGTATCATACATGTAACGATTGTCTAAGGAATCTTCACTCGTGGATCCATTATTGATATAACTAGAATTGCGATAACTAGAAAAAGAACTTTCTAGTTCACTCAGAAAAGACTGATCGTTGTCAATCTCAAAAATCTGATTTTCAATATCAAAATAGATAGAATAACTGGCTCCATTACTATCCCGAACTAAAAAAGTATCATCAGAAATGAAATTCCGAATGTCTTTGACGCCAAATAAATGATCGACATTACTGTAACTAGAATTGTCACGACTCCTCAAACTATGAGTGTTTGTAGCCCTACCTTTTCTATTCGGATCTTCACTTTCACTAGTTTTTTCAATAGGACCAAGATTGTCCGTTGATTTCTTTATCCCATACCCGCGTTCTAACTCCTTCTTAAACACCATCGAATTAAACCACCATCTTTCCATAGAGTTTTCTTGCCCCCTATTTGCATAAAAATACAATAGATGAATAGTCATTCGATCTACAATTCTTTATTTTTATTTGAATATCTTATTTCCTATCAGACCAAACATAGAAATTAAATCACTACTAATAACTAATAGGAAGTGTGAAAAGGGATTCTCTTTTGTTTTGTTTTGTGGGAATCCGGGAATAAGACTTCACTATATATGAAATATGAATATGATGATATGAAATATGAATATGATGGAATCTCTTTTCATTATAAATTAAATAAATGAAATATAATGATAAAAAGTGGTTTTTCCTATGTCTTCCCATCAAACAACAAAAAGAAATATTTGTTCTCTCCTAGAGAGAATTTTTTC